GTTAGAAAATACTCAACTTACTATCAAAAAAACGAGGACCGGAATCTACACATTGATTTTTTTCATAATTTTTGTTGAACCGTATGCATCAAAAGATGCATGTACGGTTCCTAGGGGATAGAATTGGATCCTAATCAACCGACTTTATCGAGAAAGATTACTTTTTTTAGGTCAAGACGTTGATAGTGAAATCTCGAATCAACTTATTGGTCTTATGGTCTATCTCAGTATAGAGAGTGAAACCAAAGATTTGTATTTGTTTATAAACTCTCCTGGCGGATGGGTAATACCCGGAATAGCTATTTTTGATACTATGCAATTTGTGCGACCAGATGTACAGACAGTATGCATGGGATTAGCCGCTTCCATGGGATCTTTTATTTTGGTTGGAGGAAAAATTACCAAACGTCTAGCATTCCCTCACGCTTGGCGCCAATGGTTTTTTTATTTTTATTTGAAAGAAAAAATAAAACTATGCCTTCGCCATATGAAATATGAATATTAAGTAATAATAGCATGGCTTTTTGAATTCGATATAAGAAAGCTTTTTATTGGCTTTTTAAATTAGATTATGTATCGAAAGAGTAGTATGAGATAAAAGGTATTTCCGATTTGATCTTATCTATCGGAAGGCCCTTTTCAGCGTCACAAACTTTTTAGTTTTCCCATTCGAGGGCCTTTTATGTTATGAAAGAGTACGAAAAAAAAAACAAAATTATATTCATAATTTGTGATTTTTGAAAAAATAAATAAATAAAGAAACTTTGGGATTGCTAAACTTTCGATAAAATAAAGCAACGGAGCCACCGTAGTATTTTTGTTTTTTAACCCCTCCCAAGGGAAGGGTGGTTATTGGATCATTTACCGATCGAGGCCTGACAAACCCTCTATTTTTCTTCCATGAAAGGTGAACTATTGTGGAGCCGTATGCAATGCGCAAACAATGCCTGTACGGTTGGTCAATTCGATCTTTTTTTCTTATTATTCTGTATCTCTTTTCGTTAACTTTGACTTATCATACGAGATAGAATAACCCTTTTTTCTTATACCATCAGGGTAATGATCCATCAACCTATTGCGGGTTTTTATGAGGCACAAATAGGAGAATTTGTCTTGGAAGCAGAAGAACTACTGAAATTGCGCGAAATCCTCACAAGGGTTTATGCACAAAGAACGGGCAAACCTTTATGGGTTGTATCCGAAGACATGGAAAGGGATGTTTTTATGTCAGCAACAGAAGCCCAAGCTTATGGAATTGTTGATCTTGTAGCAGTTGGATAAAAAAAAATAGCAGGAATTTCACCCCAATCACAATTTTCTATTTTTTTCTTACGGGGGTTTAATATACTGTTTCTCTTATTATTAATCGAATTCTAATTAATTATTATTTTTATTCAATTAATCTAAAAAGAATTCATAATCATCCGGTTAGGATCGATCTAAACCAGCCCATTCTGCATCCAATTCAACATGCCAACAATTAAACAACTTATTAGAAAGACAAGACAGCCAATCAGAAATGTCACCAAATCTCCTGCTCTTGGGGGATGTCCTCAGCGGCGAGGAACATGTACTAGGGTGTATGTGCGACTCGTTCAGAACGCGGGCTGGGACAAAAGAAAAATTTGTCCATTAGTTGTGATCAGTACAGATAAATAGGATAGAATGGGGGGAACCCCCTTCATTATCTAAAAAAAATCTATCATATCCTTCGATTGTATATCCAATTTATGGTTTCCGTTGGTACAAATTAAATCATCTCAATTTTCATGAAAAAGAAGTCCCCATCAGTAACAAAGGATTATCCGTTAAGCAGGGGAAATCTTATTTAAATTCAAAAGGACAAAAATGAGACCTCTACTCTTGCAAGAACGGACTAACAGGGTCAGTAAATCGACTAATCTTCATAATTAAATATCGTTACTGTATAAAAGGATCTCGTTGTGAAAGGCCTATTACTGGATAAATCATAGGTAGAGCCTAAAAGTATGAACTGTACAAGTTAACAATAACATTGATTAAATGAAAGAAGGGCTCCGGTGTATAGAGAAGACCTCACCGTTTAAGGGGTAACCATAGAAACGAAGGAACCCACTATTTCTTTATTTATTTCTATTTACCATTTTTTTTTTCATTTTATTTACTAGGTTTTTGTTTGATATCTAGTCTCAATACAATTTCTTATTTCGCCTCGAAATACCTAGACCTAGGAAAAAAGAAAAAATCGTGGGGGGGAAGGTTATAGTAGCAAAAGCCGTTGGAATTATTATTTTATACATTGGAAGAGTCCGTTTTGTTATTATAGAAAGGGAAAAGAATAACTGAAAAAAGCAATTAGTTATTCATCAAAGTTTCGTTTATTCAATGACCAGAATTAGACGAGGATATATAGCTCGGAGGCGTAGAACAAAAATTCGTTTATTCGCATCAAGCTTTCGGGGGGCTCATTCAAGACTTACTCGAACTATTATTCAGCAAAAAATAAAAGCTTTGGTTTCGGCCCAGCGGGATAGAGATAGGCAAAAAAGAAATTTTCGTCGTTTGTGGGTCACTCGGATAAACGCAGCAATTCGCGAGAAAGAAGTATTCTATAGTTATAACATATTTTTTAAACATCTGTATAAGAAAAAGTTACTTCTTAATCGTAAAATACTTGCGCAATTGGCTATATTAAATACGAATTGTATTTGTATGATTTCCAATGACATCTTAAAATAAGATAAAATAGGGGGGTTGGGGGGAATCCAGCGGAATGATTTACATAGAATGAATTCCAAGAAGGTAGAATAGAAATTTTTACGATAAAATATGATAATAATACGATCAAGTAATCAAACGGAGTAAAAAAATGAAAAAAAAAAAGATTTTTTATTCTTCCCCAATTTTTTTTACAACACTCCAATCTAATCTGGATTTTTGGATTTTTCGAACAAAGCAACAGTCCACATTTGATGAAGAGTAAATCTATTTTTTTCTGGTTCTAAGACCGGTAGTTTTAGGGACCAACTCGCCCCTTTCAAATTGTTTTTCATTATTAAGAAAAGGTAACGAAGATAAAATACGAGCTTGTTTTATAGCAACAGTAATTAATCGTTGTTGTTTTAAAGTCAATCTATTCACCCGTCTAGATAAAATTTTTCCTTGTTCACTAATAAATCGACTAATTAAACTCATGTTTCTATAATCAATTTGATCCCCAGATTGAATCGGGGGCAAAGGCCTACGAAAAGATCGCGTGGACTTAAGAAAAAGCCGCTTAGATTTATCCATGGTTTTTTTCCTTAGTTTGAAAATCCTATTTCGTTCGATCGGATCAAAAATTAGAATGATTTCGAATTACGAAATAGGATTTTTATTGTTTATATTACATATAGAAATCTATTCAATTCAAATATATATTAGTCGATTTGAATAGATTTCTATATGTGTTAATATGTCATTTTGACATCACCTTTCTAAAATAAAGGTAATACGCAGATGATCGTTTCCATCTATTTCTTTATCTCCCCGTGAATCGTATGTTTGTAACAATAGGGACAGAATTTTTTCAATTCCAATCGACTAGGCGTATTTTGTCGGTTCTTTTGCGTAATATATCTGGAAATGCCTCTTGATTTTTTATTAACACTGTTTCGAACACAACTGGTACATTCCAAAAGAACCTTTACTCGGACATCTTTACCCTTGGCCATGAGCCTCCTTCGGTTTTTTATTCGCTCAACTCTTTTTTTTTCCAAAAGAAAGAAAAAAAAGTTACTAATTTGAAATCCGATTATGAAAGATTTCGTTGCAACCAATAGAGTAATAGTAATAATAAGTAATACAAAAATTTGAACTTATATTTAGAATACAAGTTTAGATTAGAATTGCAGTACAATATTTAATTTTAAAATCTGGGATGATACTGTTCTCCTAACCATGTTTCCACTTCCGTTCTATTAATTAAATTGCAATTAATTTACTTGAAGCTAAAGCCCAGGCCTAAATCCCGTTCCGCATTTCACTGAAATTGAATCCACTTATATTCTTTCTCTTTTCTAACTTTTTAGAATTCTAAAAAAAAGAGGAGGGGATTAGTAGTAACAGACATTTAACTATATCTCTAATCTTCTTCACCCCCCCTGTTAATAACTAGAATGAAAAAAAAGGGAATGTTAACGCATCAGGGAAAAAACGATTAATCTCTATCAACAAACCCGCTAAAGACCCGAACCATAGAGTACTTAGTACTGGTGCCACGGATAGATATGTTTTTAAATCTCGCATTTTAAAGCCTCCTTCTTTATTGTAAGAGATAATCTTTATTGTAAATAGATAAAGGTATTCCATATATGATCAGCAGATATATATCTCGGCAACTTGCGTTTGTTTTGTATGCAGAATCCCTAATTCAAATAGAAATGTATAACAATTTGATTTATCAAATTGTTATACGTTTCTTTTGTTAAAAAAACAAAAACTTTTCCGACCAAACACCCGCCGAAATTTACGGCGGGTTTCCTCTTTTTTCATATCATATATATATAAGTCTATTATTATTATATGTTATATGATATGTGGTATGAGACAAAAAACAGAATAAATGGCAAAAATTTTATATATTAACGGAGAAAATAAAATAAGTATGTGGAAAACAAAGGGGGGATTCTCTACAATGACATTGTAGACCAATTGAAAGGGATGTAGCGCAGCTTGGTAGCGCGTTTGTTTTGGGTACAAAATGTCACGGGTTCAAATCCTGTCATCCCTACCTATTCTATTACTTTGCCTTTGAGTGAAAGATCCATTGAGATCAATTCAAATTGGCCATACTTAATCTTTAATATATATTATATTTTAATATATATTATATATTCTATAATAGGATAAGAATGCAAGATGTATTGGAGTTAAAAAAAAGAATCCCTTTCCTTACAATTTTCTTTTTTTTTTGATAAGAAAGCGCTCTTAGTTCAGTTCGGTAGAACGTGGGTCTCCAAAACCCAATGTCGTAGGTTCAA